TTGGGGTTTGGGTAAGAAGTGGTTGATGAGACGTATATGGGCTTAGAGTTAGGGTAGGATAATTGTTGTTTTGGTTAAGGGAATTATTGAATTTGTAATTGGGTTAGAGGTGATTCTTTTCGTAAAAGAATGGATTAAACTACTACGCTGGTATCAGCGTAAATTATTGGTACCTTGCATAGAGTAAATATATTTCTATTGGTTTGCCGTAGTCAGGCAAAGTTATAAGTATCTGCAAAGTTCTAGTTAAGTAACAGTGCGGGAAGTTCTTGTTTTTGGGGTTTGGCAAGAGCGAATGTACCAAGAATCTGTGAAGGCTAGAATGGGGGGTAGGGGGGTTTGTCTTGGATACTGGGTATATAATAACGCACGCGTGTATGCGTGTATGCGTGTATGCGTGTATGCGTGTATGCGTGTATGCGTGTATGCGTGTATACGTGTATACGTGTATACGTGTATACGTGTATACGTGTATACGTGTATACGTGTATACGTGTATGCGTGTGCACTTACTGACGTACGGGCGTGGGTATGGGTTCAACGTACAAATACATGCACGTCGACGTGCATGCACATGTGTGCTAAAATTGACTATGTCCTTCGAGCATGGATTAAATAGTCCCCTATGATAATTATGAGGGTAAAGAATGTACATGTTAAGTCCAGCTACAATCAATGGTCTGGGCGCAGGCCGGCCGGTTTTCGGCGTAGGCCATGGTGAGTCCCTGCATCCCCGAATATTAAAAAATACCAGAGGCCTGACAGTTCAGTTATGACTAATCACGGGTTATCTAGTAACTAATCCATCGAGATGTCTTATTTAAGGGGAACGAGTGGGCGGGTATATGGTTATGGCCCTGAAGTAAGAACCAGATGCCAGGTATAGTTTCAGTCTAGTCACCCCCAAGTTTTATGGGCCCGGAGCGAGAAGAGGGGCATTATGCGGGCGGGTTGCTGGTTTCACGGAGGATGGTAGAGACCCTAGAACGGTGGAAGTGGATATCCGTGTTGACAGGGACTACGAAACTTAATGCGCAGGTGTACGATTAATAGATCAATGTATCATGTCCGATAAATAGTATTATGTACTCATGTAAGATCAAGAGATACAAGTACCCGAGAATATTCGTGGGGAAAAGAGATTAATGTGGATAATACATATAAATGTCCTATGTACTGTATGAATATATATGTACCTGCTTATATGCATGTGGACAAGAGCTTTATGCACGATATACATAGATGTGGTGGCAAACTCCTACGGGGAGAACTGTGGTGTGATAGTATGAGGGGGGGCATACAATGCTCGAGGTACATAGATAGGAAGGATGTAGTTACGGTACTTTGGCAAGGAATAGTTTATGTAGAATCTTAGCTTTGGGTGCTGAGGGTGAGGTGTGATGCTTCTTCCTTGAGGTTGCCCTAGGGAGTAATACTCCATTTCCGGTTTACAAGGCCGTAGTAATGAATATACTACAAGGGCTCTTCATTTTAGTATTTTGTTTTCGATGAGACAGATTATTGGTATAATAAAAATTACGAGGGAGAAATATAGGATGGATGCTATTTGTCCAATGTTAATGAAGGGGTCTTCTACGGGTTGTCCCCCAATTCACGTTAGGGTGAGTAAGTCTGCTACTAGAATTCAGAATAAGAATTGGCTTAGGGGACGAAATATTATGGTTTGTTGTTTGATGGGTTGAAGGAAAGGAATAATTGCTAGGATTAGAATAGATAGGATTAGGGCTATTACTCCTCCAAGCTTGTTGGGGATAGATCGTAGGATAGCATAGGCAAAGAGGAAATATCATTCTGGTTTAATATGAGGCGGTGTATTAAGGGGGTTTGCCGGGGTGTAGTTGTCAGGGTCTCCTAATAGGTCTGGGTAGAAGAGTGTTAGTGTTATAAGTAGTAGGATGAGAAGTAGAAACCCTAGAGAATCTTTGGTAGTATAATAAGGGTGGAATGGAATTTTATCGGAGTTTGAGGATACACCTAGTGGATTGTTGGACCCCGTTTCGTGTAGGAAGAGAAGGTGAATTATAGTTAGGGCTGAAATAATAAAGGGTAAAATAAAATGGAGTGCGAAGAATCGGGTTAGGGTAGGTTTACCAACGGAGAAGCCACCTCAGATTCATTCCACTAGATCGATGCCAACATAGGGGATTGCTGAGAGTAGGTTTGTGATTACTGTAGCGCCTCAGAATGATATTTGTCCTCATGGAAGGACGTAGCCTATGAAGGCCGTAGCCATAACTGAGAGTAGTAATATAATGCCGATGTTTCAGGTCTCCAGTAGGGCGAAGGAACCGTAGTACAGGCCGCGGCCTACGTGAATGAATAAGCATAGAAAGAATGTGGATGCTCCGTTGGCGTGAAGATAGCGGATGGCTCAACCGTAGTTTACGTCTCGGCAGATGTGGGTTACAGAGGAGAATGCAGTTGTCGTATCTGCTGTATAGTGTATAGCCAGGAATAGGCCTGTGATGATTTGGATGGCCAAGCAGGCTCCCAGTAGGGAGCCGAAATTTCATAAAGAAGAGATATTGGGTGGTGTTGGGAGGTCAATAAGTGAGCTATTAATAATTTTTATGAGGGGGTGGGTTTTTCGAATGTTGGTCATTTGTGTTTTTGTAGTTGAAGTACAACGATGATTTTTCATGTCATTGGTCATGGCTTAGATTCCATGTAGAAACTATGATCTATATAATGTTCTTGTTAAGTGTTGTCTTTGTCTTGGGTTTTATAAGTTTTTCATCAAAGCCCTCTCCTATTTACGGAGGTGTAGGGCTTGTTGTTAGTGGGGCCGTGGGATGCGTTATTGTTATAGGTTTTGGGGGCTCTTTTGTGGGTTTGATAATATTTTTGGTTTATTTGGGGGGCATGTTGGTGGTGTTTGGTTATACTACGGCTATAGCTACTGAGGAATACCCGGAGATTTGGGGTTCTAGTGCTGTTGTTTGAGGGTCATTGTTGATGGGATTAATCATGGAGTTGTTGGTAGTGATTTGGGTGATAGGGCAGGATAGCTTTGATGTGGTAGTTGGTTTTGATGACCTGGAGGATTGAGTTGCCTTTGTGGGTAAGGAGATTAATATTGTTCGTGAGGATTCATTAGGGGTGGCGGCTCTTTATAGTCATGTTAATTGGTTTATGGTTATTGCGGGTTGATCTCTGTTTGTTAGTGTGATGATTATTATTGAAATTATTCGAACAAGGGTTAGATGATGAGTAGGAGGGCTAGAAGAGTTGATGTGAGGGAAGATAGGAAATATAGCTTGATTAGGCCTTTCTGGTTTGAGGTGATCTTGGACATTGATAGCTGTAGCTGGGATATATTTTTCGGTATACTTTTTTCCAATCAGATCAGGTCCAGTAGGAGGGATGCTGTGTTCTGGCTTATGATGAGGTTATATAAGGGAGTTGAGCGATGGATAATTTTTGGGAAGAATCCTAGTATGTTTGAGAATTTGAGTACTTGGGAGGGTGATTTAAGTTTTAGGTTATTTGTTATAAGGCTGAGTTCTATTGCTAGGGTAAATCCTAGGATAGTTACGGTTAGGGCTATTATTTTTAGATAGGTAGGTATTGTTATTTGGGGTGTGGTTAGAGGGGGGATATTACTGGATAGGAGGAATCCTGCGAAGATGCTGCCGATTGCTAGGCGTTTAATTGAGTTGACTAGTAAGGGGTTATTTTCGTTAATTATGGATGAAGCTGCAAATCGTGGTTGTTTTATTAAGGTATAAAAGATGATTCGGATACTGTAGACAGCGGTCAGGGAAGTTGCAATGAGTGCAATCGTTAGGGCTCAGGCGTTGGTATTAGATGTGTTTATAGTTTCGATGATAAGGTCTTTTGAGTAAAAACCTGTTAAAAAGGGTATGCCCGTAAGTGCAAGGCTTCCGATAATGAGGGAGGAGGCAGTAAAGGGTATGATTTTGAGCAGACCTCCCATTTTTCGGATATCCTGCTCATTGTCTAGGTTGTGGATAATGGAGCCGGAGCATATAAATAGTATAGCTTTAAAGAAGGCATGGTTGCAGATATGGAGGAAAGCTAGGTGGGGTTGGTTAATACCTAGAGTGACCATTATCAAGCCCAGTTGGCTCGAAGTGGAGAAAGCTACGATTTTTTTGATGTCATTTTGTGTGAGGGCACATATTGCTGTGAACAGTGTGGTGATGCTACCTAAGCATAGTATAAGGGTTCGGGCAGTGTTGTTGGCTTCCGTTATAGGGTGAAATCGAATTAAGAGGAAAATACCTGCTACTACTATCGTGCTGGAGTGAAGTAGGGCTGAGACTGGAGTGGGGCCTTCCATTGCTGATGGAAGTCATGGGTGAAGTCCGAATTGGGCGGATTTTCCGGTGGCTGCGAGGAGCAAGCCTATTAATGGGATTAGGCTTGGGCTGTGGTTAAGCATAAATATCTGTTGGAATTCTCATGTGTTTGAGTGAATTAAGAATCACGCTATGAATAGGACAAACCCAATGTCTCCGACGCGATTATAAATAATGGCTTGGAGGGCTGCTGTATTTGCGTTGGCTCGTCCATATCATCAGCTGATTAGAAGGAAGGATATGATACCAACGCCCTCTCATCCGATGAACAGTTGAAATAGATTATTGGCGGTTACTAGGATTAGTATAGTAATTAGAAATAATAGGAGGTACTTAAAGAATAGGTTAATGTCTGGGTCTGATTGTATATATCATGTTGAGAATTCTATAATAGATCAAGTAATGAGCAGTGCTACTGGGGTGAATAGCACTGAGAAGTAATCCATTTTTAGGCTAATGGTTAGTTTTAAGGTTTGGATGGTTATTCAGTGCCAGTTAGACACGATTATTTCCTGTTGTGAGAAAATAAATAGTGTGGCTGGGATGAGACTCGTAAGAAAGGCACAAGCGGTGATTAGTTTTACGTGAAGCGTGTAGGGTGTATTTTTGTGAATGTTCATGAGGTTTGTCATGATAGGGTATATTAAGATCATTAGTGTAACTAGAGTGAGGGAGGGGAACAAGTTAATTACTTTTATTTGGAGTTGCACCAATTTTTTGGCTCCTAAGGCCAACGGATGACTTCCATCCTTTAAAAGTTGGGGGAGCCATATTTTTATGTATGGTGCGTAGAATTAGCAGTTCTTACATTCTCCCTCGGTAGATAAGGGGGTTTAAGCTCCTATATCTAAATTCACAGTTTAGCGTTTTGTTTAAACTACATCTACAGTATGTAGGCCCTATGAGGATTTTGGGGTTCAGTGTGAGGAGAAGAAGAGGGAAGATATGTATAGATATTAGGGTATTTTCTCGTGTGAGGGAGGGATTGAAGTTATGTGCGTGGTATGGGGGTTCGCCTCGTTGCGTTATTGTTAGTATATATAGTGAGTAGGTGGCGGTGATTAGTATATTTAGGCCTGTTAAGATGATTGTTATATTAGATCATGAGAAAATTGCTATGGTAATAAGTAGTTCGCCAACTAGGTTGATAGATGGTGGTATAGCTAGGTTGGTCAGCCCAGCAAGAAGCCATCAAGTGCTTATTAGTGGGAGGAGAGACTGAAGTCCTCGTGCCAAGAGTATTGTACGATTATGAATGCGTTCGTAGTTCGAGTTGGCAAGACAGAATAGTATCGATGATGTGAGGCCATGTGCAATTATTAGGGTTGTTGCTCCTATAAAGCTCCATGGTGTCTGAATGAGAATGGCTACAATTACCAGTGCTATATGGCTTACTGATGAGTAAGCAATAAGTGACTTTAAGTCTGTTTGTCGTAGGCAAATTAAGCTTGTCATAACCATCCCTCATAAGCACACTATAAGAAATGGGTATGCCATAAATTTTGTTAGGGGGTTGAGAATCATGGTGATGCGTATTATTCCATACCCTCCTAGTTTTAGAAGGACGGCTGCGAGAACTATGGACCCGGCAATGGGAGCTTCTACGTGGGCCTTAGGTAATCATAGGTGAAGACCATATAGGGGTATTTTGATTATGAAAGCCATAATACATGCTATTCACATTAGGCTACTAGATCATGAATTGGATAATTCTTGGGTTCAATAGGTTATTATGAAAAGATTTAGTGTGCCTATATAGTTTTGGATGAAAGACAGTGCTACTAGTAATGGTAGGGATCCGATGAGGGTGTAGAATAGGAAGTATAGGCCTGCGTTTAGTCGTTCTGTTTGGTTACCTCATCGGGTGATAATAATAAGGGTAGGAATTAATGTGGCTTCAAATAAAATATAAAATATAATTAATTCCGCGGCCGTGAATGTTATAATTAGGAATAATTGCAGAGAGATTAGGACAGAGAGGAAGTGCTTTTTTCGTTCTCAGGATTCTTTTGTGAGGTGATATTGGCTTGCTATAATTGTGAGGGGAAATAGTCATATTGTAAGGGTCAGAAGGGGTGACGATAATGGGTCGGAAAAGAAGGTCGGCGAGAAATTACTGCTGTTACTGTCGGTTTGATTGAGGAAAGACAGGCTTGTAAGGCTGATTGTTAGGCTGTGTAAAGTAATGTTGATTCAGATTATAGGGTTGATAGAGTATCATGTTATTGGTAGTAATATAATTGTTGGGATAATGATTTTTAGCATTGAAGGAGGCTAAGGTTCTGAACATGATCCAAACCATAGGAGTTGGATACTATTACTAGTAGGGCTAGACCGACGGCTGCTTCGCAGGCTGCAAATACTAACAGGAGAATTGGTATAATGAAGGATACTGTGAAGTGCAGATTTATGATGGAGAGAACGCTTAGGATGAACATGGACAGTATTATGCCTTCTAGGCACAGTAGGGAAGATATTAAGTGAGAGCGGAATACCAGTATTCCCGTTAGGGCAATAGTGAAGGCTAAGGTAATGTTGGTGGAGATTGAGGGCATATGATAATTATGAAAATACATAATCTAATGAGTCGAAATCATTTATTTTGGTTTAAACTAATTATCAATGTTATTCTTCTCATTCAAGTCCTTTTTGAAATCATTCATAGGCGAGACCTGCAGCTAGGATGGAGATTAACGCGAGGGCTGTTGTTAGTGCAAGCTTCAGATTGTTTGTCTGAGTTGCTCAGGGGAGCGGAAGGAGGAGGGCAATTTCTAGATCGAAGAGGAGGAATGTAATTGCTACCAGGAAAAATTTTATGGAGAATGGTAGGCGGGCGGATCCTATAGGGTCAAATCCACATTCGTAGGGTTTATACTTTTCCGTGTATGTATTCATCTGTGGAAGTCAGAATGCAACTATTACGAGAATTGTAACCATGAGGGTGTTAATTGCAAGGATTAGTGGAAGATTAATTATTCTTTTTCGGGTTGTGCCGAAGCTGATTGATTGGAAGTCAATTGTACTAAGTAATACTAAAAGAACAGGATCCTCATCAGTAGATGGAGACGTATAGGAATAGTCATACTACATCAACAAAGTGTCAGTACCAGGCTGCGGCTTCGAAGCCGAAGTGGTGGTTAGAGGTGAAGTGAAATTTCATTTGACGAAGGAAGCAAATGGTGAGGAAAGTGGATCCAATGATTACATGCAAGCCATGGAAGCCTGTTGCTATAAAAAATGTTGATCCATAGACCCCATCTGAAATTGTAAAGGATGTTTCGAAATACTCTGAGGCTTGAAGGAGTGTGAAGTAAACGCCTAGGAAAATGGTAGTAAGTAAGGCTTGGAGTGTATATGTCCGGTTGCCTTCCATCAAGCTATGGTGGGCTCAGGTGATAGATACACCTGAAGCTAGAAGTACAGCTGTATTAAGTAGGGGTACTTCTAGGGGGCTAAGGGGGTGAATGCCCGTTGGGGGTCAGCAGCCTCCAAGTTCTGGGGTAGGGGCCAAGCTCGAATGGTAAAAGGCTCAGAAGAAGCCTGCAAAGAAGAACACTTCTGAGGTGATAAATAGGATTATGCCGTATCGGAGACCTTTCTGGACGATAGGGGTGTGGTGGCCCTGGAAGGTCCCTTCCCGTACGATGTCTCGTCATCATTGATACATCGTCAATAAATTGGTTAATAGTCCTAGTGATAGGAGATAATTCGAATTGAAGTGGAATCATATGATTAGACCGGATGTTATTAGGAGTGCTGATAAGGCTCCTGTAAGGGGTCAGGGGCTGGGGTTGACTATATGGTAGGCGTGAGTTTGGTGGGTCATTAGGTGTTATCATGTAGGTAAAGACTTACTAATAGGGTGAATACGTAGGCTTGAATTAAAGCGACGGCCAGTTCAAGGACTGTGAGTAAAACAAGAATAATAAATGTGATTAGGGAGATGTTAGGGTTGATTGAGGTTAACACCAGGGTGGTTCCTCCAATTAGGTGTATGAGCAGGTGGCCTGCTGTAATGTTAGCTGTTAGTCGCACGGCTAGTGCCATGGGTTGAATGAGGAGGCTAATAGTTTCGATGATAACTAATATGGGAATGAGTGGGGTAGGCGTCCCTTGGGGCAGGAGGTGGGCTAGGGATGCCTTTATCTTGTGGCGGAAGCCCGTGATAATTGTAGCTGCTCATAGGGGGAGTGCTATACCTAGATTTATTGATAGTTGTGTGGTTGGAGTAAATGAGTGAGGCAGTAAGCCTAGTAGATTGGTTGAGCCAATAAATAGAATTAGTGAAATCAACATGAGAGCTCAGGTCTGTCCTTTGGTGTTGTGATTGGCTATCAGTTGTTTAAGCATTAGTCGGATTAGCCACTGTTGTAGAGAGGTGAGGCGGTTATTAATAAGTCGAGAGGGGAAGGGGAAGAAAATACTGGGGGTTAAGATGATTAGAGTAACGACAGGGATTCCTACGATTGTTGGGGCAATGAAAGAGGAGAATAAATTTTCGTTCATTTTGATTCTCAAGGGTTAGTACGGTTATGGTTGCTAAGAGATTTTAATGTAAGGTTTAAGGGGTAATTAAGTTTCGAGACTTTTAGTTGAAAAATAATAAATAGGGTAAGGATTATGGAAGAGATCACTGTAAATCACGTCGATGTGTCTAATTGTGGCATATCACTGTGGAAAGATTTAGACTTTCAGTCTTTAACTTAAAAGGTTAATGCTTGTTAGCTTCACGGTGAGTTATAATATCGTTAGTAGTCATTCTTCAAAGTGTTTTAGGGGAACTAACTCGAGTACGATTGGTATGAAGCTGTGGTTTGCGCCACAGATTTCTGAGCATTGGCCGTAGTAGATGCCTGGGCGAGAGGTTATTAGGGTGAGCTGGTTTAGGCGCCCTGGGATGGCATCAGTTTTTACGCCTAAGGAAGGTACGGCTCATGAGTGAAGCACGTCTTCTGAGGATACCAGCATCCGGATTGATATTTCTGTGGGCAAGGCAACTCGGTTGTCGACCTCAAGTAAGCGAAGATCACCGGGTTTAAGGTCTGACAGAGGAACTATATATGAGTCAAAGCAAAGATTTTCATAGTCTGTGTACTCATAGCTTCAGTATCATTGATGGCCTATTGTTTTAAGGGTTAAGGAGGGTGTAGTAATTTCGTCTATTATATATAGGATGCGTAGAGATGGGAGGGCAATGAGAATTAGGATGACTGCGGGCAAAATAGTTCATACTGTTTCTACCTCTTGGGCATCCACTGTATTTGTGTGGGTCAGCTTGGTAGAAAGTATGAGGGAGATAATATAGAGGACCAAGGAACTAATGATGAAGACAATTATTAGAGTGTGGTCATGGAAATATAGAAGTTCCTCTATAATAGGAGAGGCGGCGTCTTGAAATCCTAGTTGGACCGGGCAGGCCATTAAGATATACAGGGGTTTAACCTGCAAATTAACTTTGACAAAGTTGCGTAATTATTTTACTAATATCTTAGTTGGGGAGAGTCATAATGGTTATGTGGTTGGCTTGAAACCAATTATAGGAGGTTCAATTCCTTCCTTTCTCAGCTATATTTTCACATAGGCGGGTTCTTCGAACGTGTGATAGGGCGGTGGACAGCCGTGGAGTCATTCTAGGTTCGTTGGTGTTAGCTCTACTACTAGGATTTCTCGTTTTGAGGCGAAAGCTTCTCACACTATAAAAACCATTAGCATGACTGCTGTTAGGGAGATGAAAGATCCGATTGACGAGATCATATTCCATGTGGTGTAGGCATCAGGGTAGTCGGAGTAACGGCGGGGTATCCCTGATAGACCTAAAAAGTGTTGTGGGAAAAATGTTATGTTTACACCTACAAATATAATTGCAAATTGAATTTTAGCTCAGGTGTCATCTAATATATAGCCTGAGAATAGGGGGAATCAATGGACAAACCCTCCTATGATAGCAAAGACTGCCCCCATTGATAAGACATAGTGGAAATGTGCTACTACGTAATATGTATCGTGAAGAACGATGTCCAGTGATGAGTTGGCGAGGACGATTCCTGTCAGGCCTCCCACTGTAAATAGGAAGATAAAGCCTAGGGCTCATAGTATAGCGGGTGATCATTTGATACTACCTCCATGGAGTGTAGCTAATCAGCTGAAGACTTTTACCCCGGTGGGGATAGCAATAATTATAGTGGCTGATGTGAAGTATGCTCGGGTATCAACATCTATACCCACAGTAAATATGTGATGGGCTCATACGATGAAGCCCAGGAAACCAATAGATACCATAGCTCAAACTATACCTATATAACCAAAGGGCTCTTTTTTGCCTGAGTAGTACGTAACGATATGAGAGATTATACCAAAGCCTGGGAGGATTAAGATGTAAACTTCGGGGTGCCCAAAGAATCAAAATAAGTGTTGGTAGAGGATGGGGTCGCCTCCTCCTGCAGGATCAAAAAAGGTTGTATTAAGGTTGCGGTCAGTTAGTAGCATTGTGATACCTGCCGCCAGGACAGGTAAAGATAGCAGTAAAAGGACAGCGGTAATTATTACGGATCATACGAATAAGGGGGTTTGATACTGTGATATGGCTGGGGGTTTCATATTTATTACTGTTGTAATGAAATTAATAGCCCCCAAGATGGAGGATGCTCCTGCTAGGTGTAAAGAGAAAATTGTTAAATCTACGGAGGCTCCTGCGTGGGCCAAATTTCCGGCTAGGGGAGGATAAACTGTTCATCCTGTTCCCGCGCCTGCCTCTACTATTGAGGAGGCAAGAAGGAGTAGGAATGATGGTGGAAGGAGTCAAAAGCTTATGTTGTTCATCCGTGGGAACGCTATATCAGGGGCGCCAATCATTAAAGGTACGAGTCAGTTCCCAAAGCCTCCGATTATGATGGGTATAACCATGAAGAAAATTATAATAAAAGCATGGGCTGTTACGATCACATTATAGATCTGATCATCGCCCAGTAAAGTCCCTGGCTGACCAAGCTCGGCTCGGATAAGAAGACTAAGGGCTGTTCCCACCATCCCCGCCCAGGCTCCGAATAATAGGTAAAGGGTTCCAATATCTTTGTGGTTTGTTGAGTAGAATCATCGGTTGATGAACATAGGTAGAATGGCTGAGTAAGCATTAGACTGTAAATCTAAAGACAGAGGAACCTCCTCTTTTTACCAGGCCCCGAGGTGACTTAGCATATTGAATTGCAAATTCAAAGAAGCAGCTTCAATTCTGCCGGGGCTTCTCCCGCCTTTTTTTCCCTTGAGAGGCGGGAGAAGTAGATTGAAGCCAGTTGATTAGGGTGTTTAGCTGTTAACTAAATTTTCATGGGGTCGGAACCCATCAGTCTAGTTGAGGGTTTAGCTTAGTTAAAGTAATTGACTTGCATTCAGTTGACGTAGGATAGATTCCTGCAACCCTTATGTACAGAAATTAAGCGTGTATTATGCTTTCTTAGGGCTTTGAAGGCTCTTGGTCTATATAACCTAAATTTCTAATACAGGGCTGAAAAGGTTGGTGCTAGAGGGAGGGATAAGGTAGATAGGATGAATAAGGATGGTATGAGTTGGGTTTGATTTGTGGTTTGAAGTTGTCATTTCATTTTTGTGTTGTTGAACGTAGGAAATAGGGTTAGGGATGTGTTGTAAATGAGTCGTATATAAAAGTATAAATTCAGTAATGCTACAATGGCTATGGTTAGGGTTACGGTGGTGTTATTGTTTTTTGACAGTTCTTGAATAATTATTCACTTAGGTAGAAAGCCCGTAAGTGGGGGAAGTCCTCCAAGGGATAGCAGGGCAATTATAGTTGTTAAGGTAATTGTTGGGGTTATGTTTCATATGCTTGATAGCGTCAATATAGTAGTATTTATGCTGAGAGTCAGAATAGTAAATATAATGATGGTTAATGCTAAGTAAATTAATAGGTTTAGTACTGTGAGGGATGGGCAGAATATAAGAATGGCTATCATTCAGCCTATATGAGTGATGGACGAATAAGCCAGGATTTTTCGTAATTGTGTTTGGTTTAGGCCTCCTCACCCCCCTATTAGAATTGATGAAAGGGCAATTGGTAGAAGAATATTTGGGTTTATTCATGGGTGGATTTGGAGCATGATAGAGATAGGGGCTAGTTTTTGCCATGTTAGGAGAAGCATTCCTGCTATTAGTGAAATGCCTTGTGTGACTTCAGGAACTCAAAAGTGGAATGGGGTTATCCCCAGTTTTATTGATAGTGCGATGATAATTGTGAGGGAGGTAACTTGGTTATGGATGCTGGTGATGCTTCATTGTCCGGAGTATATGGCGCTAAGTACAATGGCAAATATTAGTAGTGTGGAGGCTGTTGCTTGTATGAGAAAATACTTTGTGGCAGCTTCCGTTGATCGAGGTTTGTGATTTTTTATTAGGATTGGAATGACAGCTAGTATATTGATCTCCAAGCCAATTCATACTAGGAGTCAGTGTGAGCTGATTATTGTTAGTAGGGTTCCTGTGAAGATTGTGATTATGATTAGTAGGAGGGTGATGGGGTTGATTAGTATGGGAAGGGTATAAACCAACATTTTCGGGGTATGGGCCCGATAGCTTGTTTAGCTGACCTTACTGTTGTAGAATGAGGTGTACGTTGGTAGCACGATGGATTTTGAATCCTTAGGGGCAGGTTCGAGGCCTGCAATTCTAGAAATAGGAGGGGTTAATTCTCCATTATTTACTCTATCAAAGTAACTCTTTTGTCAGACATATTTCTATATCTGTGGGGGGATAAATGATATTAGAATTGGAAGGGAGATATATCATATGCATAGTGCTAGTGTTAGTGGGAGGAAGTTCTTTCATAGCAGGTGCATGAGTTGGTCATAGCGGAATCGTGGGTATGATGCTCGAATTCATAGAAATAGTGATGTAAGCAAGAGAGTTTTGGTAATGAAATTTGTTGTATATGCTTCTGGTGTATCGGGTTCATATGGCGTTCCCAGGAAAAGTGTTGTTGTTAGGGCATTTATTATAATAATGTTAGTATACTCCGCTATGAAGAATAGGGCAAAGGGGCCTGCGGCGTATTCTACGTTGAAGCCCGATACTAGTTCGGATTCCCCTTCTGTTAGGTCAAAGGGGGCCCGGTTTGTTTCTGCTAGGGTTGAAATGAATCATATTATGGTTAGGGGTCAGGATGGGACAATAAGCCATAAATACTGTTGAGTTATAATAAGGGTAGTTAGGGTGAATGACCCATTTATAAGGAGAACTGAGAGTAAAATAAGGGCTAGGGTAATCTCATATGAGATTGTTTGGGCTACCGCTCGTAAGGCGCCAATTAGGGCGTATTTGGAATTGGATGCTCAGCCCGATCAGAGGATTGAGTATACGGCTAGGCTTGATGTGGCTAGGATAAATAGAAGTCCTATATTCAAGTTAATCAGAGGGAGTGGTATTGGTAGGGGAGTTCATATGGTAAGTGCAATGGATATTGCTAATGTCGGTGCAGTGATGTAGAGTAGCGTGGAGGAGGCCAGGGGGCGTAAGGGTTCCTTAATATATAGTTTCACCGCATCAGCGAAGGGTTGAAGTAAGCCGTGTGGGCCTACAATATTGGGACCCTTGCGTAGCTGTATATAGCCTAGGATTTTTCGTTCGATCAGTGTGAAGAAGGCTATGGCCGCGATTACTGGAATAATTAGTAGGAGGAGGTTAGTTACGAACATCAGTATTAAGAAGAGGAGTTGAACCTCTGGGTCTAAAGTCTTAAGTTTTATGCAATTGCCGGGCTCTGCCATCTTAATAAGCCCTTGTCTTGGGCAGGGTATGTAATAGATTATTAGATTAAGGGGCCTTTCATCTATTAAAGCTGAGAGCACTCTGTTGAGTTGGCTTCATTTCTCTTGTCCTTTCGTACTGGGAGAAATCATAAATAGATAGAAACCGACCTGGATCACTCCGGTCTGAACTCAGATCACGTAGGACTTTAACCGTTGAACAAACGGACCGTTAGTAGCGGTTGCACCACTGGGATGTCCTGATCCAACATCGAGGTCGTAAACCCTATTGTCGATATGAACTCTTTAATAGGATTGCGCTGTTATCCCTAGGGTAACTTGTTCCGTTGATCAAACTAATTTGGGTCACTTGATTTATTAATGCTTTGACTGGTAATGTCTAAGCCGGACTGTTCGGAGGTTTAGTTATGCTCCGAGGTCACCCCAACCGAAATTTTTAGCTCAGGGGTAGTAATTATTTATATCTTTGTTAGGTGTTTGGGTTCACTTATTTGGGCTAGTTAACTCAAGCTCCATAGGGTCTTCTCGTCTTATTGATATATTCCCGCCTCTTCACGGGAAGGTCAATTTCACTGATTAAAAGTAAGAGACAGTTTAACCCTCGTGTGGCCATTCATTCTAGTCCTTAATTAGAGGACAAGTGATTATGCTACCTTTGCACGGTCAGGATACCGCGGCCGTTGAACGTGTGTCACTGGGCAGGCAGTGCCTCCAATATTAGTAATGCTGGAGGTGATGTTTTTGGTAAACAGGCGGGGTTAGGTTTTGCCTAGTTCCTTTTACTTTTTTTAATCTTTCCTTGGTGCACGCCTGTGTTGGGTTAACAGTATTTTTAGTAATAAGTTTAGTGGGGTGAGTAGTTTTACTTTACTGTTAACTACCAGTGGGCATCCGGTCTGGCATAAGCCTGTGCTGGGAGAATGAAGATTCTTGTTACTTATGTTAACAGTATTGCTTCTATTTAGTAATAGAGTGACTCAGTTGTTTGGTAGGAGGTTGTCATATAGTTTAGAAATTAAGGTGTGTTATGTATTGAGCTTGAACGCATTCTCGATTGGTGGCTGCTTTTAGGCCAACTGTGGGTTAGGGGTTAATTACTCTCTACTGAAGATTGTAACCTATTCTAAAGAGCTGTTCCTCTTTAGACTAACGTTTAAGTTAACAGGGGGTTTGATAAGTCACTTTAGGTTAACTTAAAGTTGAACTGAAATTCTTTTCTGAGAAACCAGCTATCGCCAAGCTCGTTAGGCCTTTCACCTCTACTCATGAATTTTCTCACTATTTTGCTACATAGATGAGTTAGTTCTAAAGTAATTATTCGTGAGTAGCTCGTTTGGTTTCGGGTGTTCTGGCTTAAATTCTTTTTGTCAGATTGTTCTAGTTAAGTCATTATGCAAAAGGTACAAGGGGTAAGCTTTGCTTTTATAAACTTTGAAGGGGTCTTTCATCTTTCCCTTGCGGTACTTTTTCTATAGCGCTGGGTGAAATTTCTATCTCCTATACTATTAATGGCTGTTGGTGAATGTTTTAGTTGGGGTTTGTGGTTTTGTTGGGAGTGTAGAAGGCTAGGCTAGTTTTAGTTTCAAGGTGGTCACGTCAATCGTGAAGTCTTCCGGGTGTAGGCCGGATGCTTTAGGTTTAAGCTACACTTTGGTTTTTCCAAGCACACTTTCCAGTATGCTTACCTTGTTACGACTTGTCTCCTCTTGTATTGTGTTTTTTGTGATTAGGTATTAATTATATAAGGGTGGAGGAGGGTGACGGGCGGTGTGTACGTGCTTCATGGCCCTATTCAATCGAGCTCTCTATTCTCGGTTTACTACTAAATCCTCCTTTGGCCCCTAAATTTCATAGGGGTTGTGGTGGGTATTGTTCTGTTATTAGAAAATGTAGCCCATTTCTTTCCACCCCATGGACTACACCTTGACCTAACGTTTTTATGTTAAATGTTTGTGCTTACTTTGTAGCCTTGATAGGGTTTGCTGGGGATGGCGGTATATAGGTTGAATTAGCAAGGGGTGGTGAGGTTTATCGGGGTTTATCGATTGTAGAACAGGCTCCTCTAGGGGGATTGAAGCACCGCCAAGTCCTTTGAGTTTTAAGCTGTTGCTTGTAGTGTTCTGGCGAGTGATTTTGTTCATTAATCATTTAAGTTTATGACCAAGCATAGTGGGGTATCTAATCCCAGTTTGAGTCTTGGTTGTCGTGTTCTTAGAGTGTTAAAGTCACTTTCGTGGGTTATTTTGTTTTAGCTGGAGCATTTTACGGCCTAGATAAAATTTAACTTTATTTTTGGAAATCTAAAACACACTTTACGCCGTTTTGTATTAGTTTGGGTTAATCGTATGACCGCGGTAGCTGGCACGAAATTTACCAACCCTTATCTCAGTATAGCTTAGTCGAACTTTCGTTTATTGCTTAAGTTTTATCACTGCTGTATCCCGTGGGGGCGTGGTTTAGCAAGGCGTGGAGAGCTGCTATTTAGCGTGCTTGATGCCTGCTCCTTTTGATTAGATAATTTAGAGGGCATTCTCACCGGTATGCGGTTACTTGCATGTGTAATCTTACTGACAACTAATAGGAAGGCTGGGACCAAACCTATGTGTTTATGGAGCATATTGACTCGTCTAGGCATTTTCAGTGCCTTGCTTTGGTAAATTAAGCTACATTAAC